CTTTCTTCAATATGGAATCGATTGACAACAATTCTTCTGTATTATGTCTGTATTATGTATATAGGTTTATCCTTCTTTCTGAAGTTTCGATAGAAGGATTCCTCTACTAACGTAAGACAATCAACTCCATTCGTTAGAACAGCTTCCATCGAGTCTCTGCACCTATCCTTTTTGATTTTCGCTTTCTGAACCTTTGTTTGTTTTCGGAAAACGTGATTTGGCTCAGGATTGCCCATTTTTATTAATTCCAGGGTTTCTCTGAATTTGAAAGTTATCACTTAGTAAGTTTCCATACCAAGGCTCAATCCAATTAAGTCCGTAGCGTCTACCGATTTCGCCATATCCCCCTTTTTGAGATGAAAATCTCATTGTGATCTCGTTCCCTTTTTTTTATACCGGTACCATTGAATTCATTAGATAGATGCCGATTCCTGTCTCGAAAAAGTGTTTTCTCCTCTTTGTCTTTGATTTCTTGTCTATCTTGTTTCATCTTCTATATCTATAGGAGGCTCATATTCGGTCCAATCAAAAACGATTTTATCATTTCTGTATCGGCAATTCAATATAGGTGGTACATACGCTATACATCTGTCTCTCTTCCACTCATTTCCCCATGAAATTTAGAATACTTGAACGGTCGATTCTTTTTTTTTTATTTTAATATGATTTGATTTTTGAATTCAAAAATCAAATCATATTAAAATAAAATATATATTGAATTGTGATAAAAAAAAAAGGAAATTCTATATCGCTAGATTAATCGTTATCTTCTATAATATTTAACAGTTATTTCAAATTCTATATTCTATTCTTTAATATATTCATATTCATTATGAATAGCTAAGAATTAAAATAGTATAATAGTGAATAGCAAAGATTCTAAGAGTTTATTGAATTCCTATGCATGTGGAATTTATGTTATGTGAGCCTGCTTAGCTCAGAGGTTAGAGCATCGCATTTGTAATGCGATGGTCATCGGTTCGATTCCGATAGTCGGCTTTTCTCTATTTATTTTATTTATTTTATTCGATGTTTTACATGATTGATAATGCATCTTTGATTTCAAAGAATATTGAAAAAAAATGTCTTCCTCTTTTGGCAAAAGCCATTTATTTATTATGTGATAGGAATTTACAACTATCTCACGAAAAGAATCCTTTTCTTTTTCTATATATAGAATATAAAGATCTGGATATTTATCCAACTCATCTCATTATTCTTTAATAGAATAATACTTCAGTAAATTTCGCTTTATTTAGAATTTAGTTCATTTTTAGTTTAGGTTTATTCTGTAGAATGAAATTTCATCAATAAGAATTAATAATTAAATATAAATAAGAAGAAGGAGTCTTTATGTCGCGTTACCGAGGTCCTCGTTTCAAAAAAATACGCCGCCTGGGGGCTTTACCAGGGCTAACTAATAAAAGGCCCAGAGCTGGAAGTGATCTTAGAAACCAATCGCGTTCCGGGAAAAAATCCCAATATCGAATTCGCCTAGAAGAAAAACAAAAATTGCGTTTTCATTATGGTCTTACAGAACGACAATTACTTAAATACGTTCGTATCGCCGGAAAGGCAAAAGGGTCAACAGGTCAGGTTTTATTACAATTACTTGAAATGCGCCTGGATAACATTCTTTTTCGGTTGGGTATGGCTCCGACTATTCCGGGAGCTCGCCAATTAGTTAATCATAGACATATTTTAGTCAATGGTCGTATAGTAGATATACCAAGTTATCGCTGCAAACCCCGAGATACTATTGCGGCGAGGGATGAACAAAAATCTAAAGCTCTAATTCAAAATTCTCTCGATTCATCCCCCCATGAGGAATTGCCAAACCATTTGACTCTTCAACCATTCCAATATAAAGGATTAGTCAATCAAATAATAGATAGTAAATGGGTCGGTTTGAAAATAAATGAATTGCTAGTTGTAGAATATTATTCTCGTCAGACTTAAACCTAACAAAAAGGAAAATCAATACTAATAAGAATAAGGGTTCGACCATTTTGCTCCCTTTCGGCGAAGTAAATTAACCTAAGGTTAAGATAAATAAGGGTTTGATCCGGATTTTTCTTCCATTTAGGTATCATAGACCGAGAGGGAGATTTTCATTCCTTGTCTACTCTACTCTTTTCTTTCACAGTATTTTCCGTACCACAGCCATTAGGAATAGAGAATCCTTATCAAAGAAAGGTCTAACTGTTGGAATAGTCGTATCCATTGCTATTTGATCTATTGTGGTTAGTAAGATCGATGAATTAGGTGAAGGTACGGAAAGAGAGGGATTCGAACCCTCGGTAAGCAAAAGCCTACATAGCAGTTCCAATGCTACGCCTTCAACCACTCGGCCATCTCTCCTACATAATGATTATGACCCAAAAACCTAAAATCGAGTGAATAGTGAATCATTCTAGATTATTGGGTAGGTACAACCAATCAATTCTAACTATAAACTATAAAGCGATCAAAATAGAAAATTTTTCATCATAGTAAAAGC